CTGCTCCCGTATAAGGGGCGAGGTATTGTAATGTAGCAGGTGAATCCGCCATTTCAGCTACTACAATAGTGTATTCCATGGCCCCCTCTTCATGGAAAGTAGTTACTACTTGAGCCACGGAGGATGCTCTTTGACCGATAGCTACATAAACACATATTACATCTTGCCCTTTTTGATTGAGAATTGTATCTGTGGCTACTGCTGTTTTGCCAGTCTGTCTGTCCCCAATAATTAACTCTCGCTGACCGCGCCCTATGGGGATCATCGAATCGATAGCAATAAGCCCTGTTTGAAGGGGTTCATATACGGAACGCCTGGAAATTATACCCGGAGCAGGAGATTCAATTAAGCGAGATTCCGAAGCTACAATTTCGCCTCTCCCATCAATAGGTTTAGCCAGAGCATTTATAACACGACCCAAGTAAGCCTCGCTCACGGGTATCTGAGCAATTCTTCCTGTTGCTTTTACAAAACTTCCCTCTTGTATCATCAACCCATCGCCCATTAATACAATCCCAACATTTTTGGATTCCAAATTCAGAGCAATACCCCTAGTCCCTTCTGCAAATTCGACTAATTCACCTGACATTATTCCACCAAGACCTATAATACGAGCAATCCCATCCCCCACTTGAATTACGCGACCGATATTCTCAATCCCTACTTTCCTATTATATTGTTCAATACGTTCGCGGAGAATTTTATGAATTTCGTCGACTCGAAGGGTTGCCATTAGTGTTTCTTGACTCTTTTTTTCGGAAGCAAGGGGAAAAATAATGCCTAAATTCTAAACGAAAGTAGAAGTTCAAGGTCTAATTAATTTAATTATTTCTTTGATTCTATGGCCCCTAGAATGCCAATATTAGCACGAATCGTACGGAAATGTAACTCGGTATTCAAACAACTATTCAGAGTTCCTAGAGCTCCTTGTACGGCCTGTTGGAAAACCCGTTGTCGGACCTGATTCATCGCCCTTTGTTTTTCAAAATAAAGGATTTCATTTTTAGACTTTTCTAATTGTTCCAAACTAATAGAAGTAGCATTAATCAAATTTGCTTTTTCTCGTTCTATCTCAGAGTATCCATTCATTCGATACTCATCCGCTTCTAGTTCGACTTTCTGTAATCGAACCCGAGCTTTTTCGAGCTGCTCAATGGTCCCTCTACGCAATTCTTCCGAATTTCGAATAGTACTCAAGATTCTCTGTTTTCGATTATCTAATAAATCTTTTAATGAAAGTAGATTATCTTGCTATTAAGTTTACAATTTTTATGATCTCTTCCCGAACCAAACATGAATCTTTCGATTCATTTGGCTCTCACGCTCCTTTTTTTTCTTTTTTTGCTATGGCTATTTCCATATCTTTTTTTTTATGTAATGAGCCTATCCTCTATCTTCTCTTTTCTGTTTATATTTCAATATACCGAAACCCATATTAAGAATATAAGACTAGATAAATATTAAGAGGACTCTTCCGCCTAGATAAAAATCTATCATGGTCAGCAAAGTTGTTTCTTTATTTGTATTTGCCCTTTAGTTAATAATTTCAATTTCATTAAGAAAAACTAACTAAATAAATGGAAAATGAAAATTGATAGAATTCTTTTTTTTTTCTTCAAATCCAAAAAATTTCTCTTTTTTTTATTTTATACATAGGTCGTCGATTCGGCATTGGATAAAAAAGGGCAGGGTGCCCTTCTAGTAAATAGTTCAAACCATTTTATCGATATGAGTGTTTTATATCAGATAAATTCTACATTAGCTATTTCCCGTTTAAAGCATTTCGGTACTAATACTAATATAGTTGTAGAAAGAGTACCCCTTTTTGCCTGGACTTCAAGCAGTTTAGCTTTAACCGTGTTAATGGTCTCACATTATTGGTCTATAGAGAATCAAAGTTGATTTACCAATGAGTCGCGAAATGCTATGGTTCTTCCATATGATTTCTGAATTTATTCAGAAGTAATTCGTCGAGATCGTGCACCTTTTTCTTATTTATCCAAAAAATACTAAAAAATATTTTAAAGTGCAGCCGGATAGATCCAATCTATTCTTGAAATAGACAACTCGCACACACTCCCTTTCCAAAAAAAATCAATACACCAACCACTACAGTTAGATTTATTAGATTTGTTGCTAAAATATCGGTATTAAGCCCGAAACTCCCAGCGGATGGCCAGTGAGCTAAAAAAACGAAAGAATGGGTTACATTTTTCATATGCTCTCCTCTTATAGATAGGACGAACAAAGAGCAAAGTTTTTCGATCACTTACTTCGCTCGCCCTTTTTTGATCGGTTTTTTTAATGTAATTTTTTTTAATGCAAATAGATTCAATCTAATAATTTCTTTTAGATTAAGTCTTAGGTCTCGTTTGACCTGTGAAAGACTCCTTTGTTGAAATGTTCCAAAAATTCCTAAAATAAAAGGAAAAAGACTTTCCACTGTCCTAAACTAAGGACGGGAAGGAAGAAGGCGAGCATATCCTCTAAATTGATCATCCTCAAATCAGCCCTTCCTGGGGTGGGGTATTGTCTGTCCCGATAAATAGGTAATTCCAGGAGTAATAAATAGGAGTAAAGTATTGATATAATTGGAATTGCAGAAGCAAATACCAATTTACTAAAAAAAGAAAAAAGTATCTAATCTAAAGGACTCATTTTCTTTTTTAGGATTAAACAAAAGGGTTCGCAAATAAAAGCGCTAGTGCCACAACTAGTCCATAAATTGTTAAAGCTTCCATAAAAGCTAGACTAAGCAATAAAGTACCTCGTATTTTACCTTCTGCTTCTGGCTGTCTCGCAATACCTTCTACAGCTTGTCCTGCAGCAGTACCTTGACCAACTCCAGGCCCAATAGAAGCAAGCCCTACGGCCAATCCAGCAGCAATAACGGAAGCAGCAGCAATTAGTGGATTCATGGTGAGTTCCTCGTGTCAAAAAAAAAAGAAATGGTTAAGGATACAATCAACCAAGAAATTCTTACTTCTAAGCTCTATTGGGGAGAAGTAACTAAAAAGTACAAATTGAAATGATAATCTGAATTGTCCGAACTACTTCGAGATCTCATTTTTAGTTTCTAATCATTAGAGGTTTGTGTAAATCCATATGATTCTCATTATTCTATTTCTCTTTCTTTCCAACCAACCACTCTTTCATTCCATTCTTCTTTCTTTACTCTTCGATATCCTTGAGTTCCTATTTTTTCCCCTATCATCTAATCCATAATAAAATAATCCATAATAAAAGACGAAATAGAGGAAGAACCCCTATTGAAATCGACCTAATCCAAATCCAATAGGAATTAAATCAAGATATACAATTGATAACAATATGCTGCATAGAACTGGATATGGAATCCAATTCCATATAGAGGGAATTCGATATATCGGATTAGATAATGAATCTAACTTAGGAATATATAATATCCCATATACATTTGTTTCTTCTATTTTGCGTATTTTCTCATTTTCTATTGATGAATCGGATTCTAAAATCATTCCTTAAAAACCCGCACAAAAGATGACTGGACTTATAGACATTAAGGATATAGATCTAGCCTGACTCCGCCCCCCTTAATGCATATATACTTTGACAATTCCGTAATATAGTCTATTCTCTCTCCTACAACTCTAGGTTGTATATTCATACGCATTTCTAACTATTTAGTTTTCCAACCAAGCGGATTATCTGGAACCATGCATGAATTGAGCTAAGCTAAAAAAAAAGACTATTTTGAAAACTAGTCAATTCAATGATGACCTTCCATGGATTCACCTATATAGGCTGCGGCTAACGTTGCAAAAATAAGAGCTTGAATACCGCTTGTAAATAATCCAAGAAACATGACCGGTATAGGGACTACTAAGGGGACTAAAGAAACAAGAACAACAACGACTAATTCATCCGCCAATATATTCCCGAAAAGTCGAAAACTAAGCGATAATGGTTTTGTGAAATCTTCTAGGATGTTAATTGGTAAAAGAATTGGAGTTGGTTTAATATATTTCTCGAAATAACTCAATCCTTTTTTGCTAAGACCCGCATAAAAATATGCCGCTGATGTGAGTAAAGCTAAAGCAACAGTAGTATTTATATCATTCGTGGGTGCTGCTAATTCCCCATGGGGTAACTGTATAATTTTCCAAGGTAAAAGAGCACCCGACCAATTCGAAACAAAAATAAAAAGGAACATAGTTCCAATAAAGGGAACCCAGGGACCATATTCTTCTCCAATCTGAGTTTTGCTCAAGTCTCGAATAAACTCAAGCACATATTCGAAGAAATTCTGACCGTCGGTCGGGATGGTTTGTGGATTCCGAACAGCTATGATAACTGAACCTAGCAAGATAGTAATTACGACCCAAGAAGTGATGAGTACTTGGGCATGAATTTGGAAACCTCCTATTTGCCAATAGAAGTGTTGGCCTACTTCTACACCCGATATATCATAAAACCCCTTGAGTGTTTTAACGGAACATGGTATAATATTCATATTGTCCTCTGATAAAAATTGAACTTCAAAAAAGGAATTCTTTTGATTCAACCATCTCTTTCTCAACTCAGCAACTTGAAGTATTAATCTTATATTTAGGATACCAAGAAATCACATCAGATGATAATATATATCAATACCCTCTAATATATATCAATATTCCCCTTCTTTTATCTATGCAAAACAAAAAAGAATAGTAAGTGATCCCATAAATCTACGCAGTTACCCAAGAATGAACTATTCTTCTTAATCAACGATTTCTTATATAGAGAGAACGGCCCTCACAAATTGCAAATACTAATTTGTTAAGAATCAATCGAATTGAAGTCATAGTGTCATCGTTGGCTGGAATCGATATATTTGCGAGATCTGGGTCACAATTTGTATCGACTAAAGAAATAGTAGGAATCCCCAAAATGGCACATTCCTGAAGAGCTATATACTCTTTTTGCTGATCAAGGACGATCACAATGTCCGGCAACCTCGTCATATATTTGATCCCGCCGAGATATCTTTGCAAGGTAGATAATTTTCTCTTCAAGATTGCCACATCTCTTTTTGGGAGATGGTGGAATTTTCCCATCTTTTCTTCTGCTCTTAAGTCTCTAAATTGAGAAAGTCTAGTTTTCGTAATCGACCAATTCGTTAACATACCACTGAACCACTTTTTATTAACATAATGACAACGAGCCCTTATTGCAGCTGATGCTACTAAATCCGCTGCTCTTTTTTTGGTACCAACAATTAAAAAGCTTTTTCCCTGACTTGCTGCATCAAAAACTAAATCACAAGCTTCTGATAAAAAACGAGCCGTTCTAGCGAGATTTGTAATATGAGTACCTTTACGCTTTGCCGAGATGTAAGGAGCCATTTTAGGATTCCATTTCTTAATACCATGACCAAAATGAACTCCCGCTTCTATCATCTCTTTCAAATTGATGTTCCAATATCTTCTTGTCATTTTTTCCACACTTCCTTTTGATTTTTTCTTTTTTTTTTCATCCTACCATTCCATTACGGAATTTATTTCTTTTTTTTTTTTGAAAATTAAGAAAGAGCCGAAATAGCTTGAAATAAATAATAATTGTTCCGATGTAACCTTCCACTGAGAATTGGCTATTGATACATGGTATAAACGTAACCTTAATGAATTAACTGACTTCTTTTACTTATTAAAATAAAATAAAAATTTAAATTTAAAATAAAATAAAAATCTAAAATCTGACCTGTTAGTGTTCTAAGGTCAAAAGTCTAGTTTAAATAAAAAAATCTGCTTTATGTATCCTTAAATCGTATAAATGGGGGTTCTGATGTCTCATAGAAATTGTTTGTTACATCAGAATCAGAAGAAACTAATTCTGTATGGAGAAACAAAATATCTCTCATTTCCGACGCGAATAGATTTTTTTTTTGAATTTCGAAATAAAGGTTCTTGTCTTGTGGGGAATGATGCACAAATTTTTGGAATCCGGTACCAACAGGTATAATCCCCCCCAGAACTACGTTTTCTTTCAGGCCTTTCAACCAATCAATACGACCTCGTAGGGCAGCTTTTGCTAAAACTCGAGCAGTTTCTTGAAAACTTGCTTCAGATATGAAACTTTGGGTATTCAGGGAAGCCCTTGTTATTCCCAATAAGATTGCCCGATAATAGACCGATTCATCCAAAGCTCGTCCTGCTCGTTCTGCTCGTAATAGTCCGATTAATTCCCCAGGTGAAAAAACATTAGACATTCCATCTTCGGAAACCCGCACTTTTGATGTTACTTGGCGTATAATAATCTCTATATGTCTATTATGGATCTGTACCCCTTGGGATCGATAAACCTTTTGGATCTTATTAACCAAAGAGATACGACTTTGGGCTATGGTTAGCTCAGCTCCAATCAAGAATCCCCAGGGGACCCCAAGAATTCTTGGTATACGCTCATTCCAATCCTCAATTCTCCTTTCGAGATTCGGCGATAGTGAATCAATTGAACGCGCTTCAAAGATTTGTTCTACTTTTGGAAGACCTTGCGTTATGTCACTAGATCTCGATTTTTCATATATAAACGTAACTAACCTATCTCCTTTGTAAAGGATTTCTCCATAATGACCATGAACAGTTGCTCCTGTAGTGGCCAAATAAGGCTTAGCTGCTCTTATAACAAAGGAATCAATATTAACAATGAAAATTTGACCAGATTTTTTTATGTGCGATTTAAATAGACATACATTTTCGCAAATAAATTGTCCAAGGTGAATTATTGCCGATGTCTCCTCCCAAGAATCATGATGGAGAAAGTGCCAATTCAAATGGAATGGATCCAACATGATGTTACTATCGAAATTCGAAATCCTTTGATTTTCATCTATTAAAGAGTATTTAAGCCCTTGAAGTACTTGGAGGGTTTGTTTCAAATTGTCAAGGAACAAATATTTTTTTAACAGGATCTGATTATGCGTTAGTAAATAGTAAGATGAAGAAAAATTCGATATACTAGGTACAATAGCGGCTAAGGGCCCAAAAATATCTCGAATAGGAATTCTAGGATTCGATTCTTTTACCGCATTGGGATATTTCGAATTCTTGAATAAACCAATTCGAGAACAGTTGGATGCCGACAAAATCATCAAAGATTGGTATTCTTTATTTCGATTCAACAAGGTGCCAATAGCTTCTTGATGTTGGCTAAGTGATTGAATCTTCGCCTTGGAATAAAAGGAATTGGTGCGATCTAACCTATTATTGGGAATCGGTCCTGCACTTGTCCTATCATACCTTCTTCGTGTATATGAAATAGTGGACTTGACTAACTCAATTCTTAGGAAATCGCGAATCAGATCATTTGCTCTTACCTCAACAAGGGAAGCACGAGCCTCCTCTTTTTCTTCTTGTTCCCAATTCACTACTAAGCAAGTTCGAACAAATTGACTATTCGTATGATAAATTCTTTGAGTTAACTTGCTATTTTCATGAGAAATAAAATTGACAAGTCGAAGTTGGAAATTATCCTCTTCTTGCAAGAGATCTTGCGGGAAAAGTGTTGCTAAATTTCTCCCTTCGTCCATTTCATATGCGACTGCAGGTCGAACCGAAACAAAATACTTTTCCTTGCTCTTGAGAATTTTTTTCCGTTGAACATAGACCCAATTTTTCTTTTTTTTTGATTCCTTAGAATCTTTCTTTTCTCTTTCTGGTGGTATCAAACTACCACCTAATATCTTATCCGCCTCTTCAGGAAAATGCATATCTCCGGAAAAGATTTTGAGTTCCGTATGGCTTTTTTTTCTCTTCACTCGGACCAATCCACCTAGTCGACTTCTTGTATTTTTTGTGAGTTGTGTATCCACTCCAATGATACTATTATCAAGTACCTTTAGGGATGAGGATCTCGGCAAGATATGCAGTTCTTGAAGAATGAAAAAAAACCGATCTAGTTCTTTTTGGTATTTTAGACTAAATTCTTTTGTTCCTCGATGCTCAATCAAACCCTCTTTTTTTAAGATGGAATCTTCCTCTGGGCTCCCGTATTCGTCCTCTGAGTCTTCTTCTGAGTCTTCCTCTAAAGTCCCATATTCGTCCTCTGAGCCTTCCTCCGGGCTCCCATATTCGTCCTCTGAGTCTTCCTCTAGAGTTCCATATTCGTCCTCTCGGGTTCTATATTCGTTCTCTGGGCTCCCATATTCGTCTTCTGAGTCTTTCTCTCCAGTCCTATATTCATCCTCTAGGATCCCATATTCGTCTTCTAGGGCTTCATATTCGTCCTCTAGGATCCCATATTCATCTTCTAGGGTTTCATATTCGTCCTCTCGAGTCCTATATTCGTCTTCTAGGGTTTCATATTCTTCCTCTCGGGTCCTATATTCGTTCTCTGGGCTCCCATATTCGTCCTCTGAGTCTTCCTCTCGAGTCCTATATTCGTCCTCTAGGGTCCTATATCTAAATTTAACAATTCCTGAACCCTTTTTATCTTTTCTGTATCGTGGATCGTCAAAATAAGCAAAAATAGTATTTCTACGTAAAACACCCATAAAGGGTATTTCAATCGAAATCCCCAAACAGGATATTAGTTCTTTCTCTTGTTCTTGATGATATTGTAATGGAATGACGAACCCATTTCTTCGCTTTTTCGCCAACAAATCCGAATTATCTTGAAGAATAGAAGGATAGACAAAATTCCAATGGCCATTGGACATGATTCGATCCGGCGTTGAATAATCAAGAATTTCCCTATCTTTTTTACCAAAAGTATCCAACAGTCTATGTCTTACTTGATCATTAGCCATTGAGAGGTCAAAGAGATATCTTCCGTCAACAGAAAAAGAATAAGTATTCATTTGATCTTGATCCTTGTGGAGCGAAAAAGACGCTATACTGGATCTGCACATACTTACTGACAATATCCATAAATGGCTTGTTTTTGGTAATCGACGAAGATTACCATATTGATATTCGGGCGCATGGTAAACATCAGTACTCCAGTGCATTTCCCCGTCTGATTCGGAATAAATATGCTTTTGTACTTTTTCTTTAAAATGCAAAGTGGACGTTCCGGCACGAATCTCCGCAATTACTTGTTCGGATTCTACATACTGATCATTTTGCACTAGAATCAAGCTTTTTGAGGGAATATTCACACTATATAGAATATCCTGACTCTGAATAGTTACATGCAAGTCTATATAACATAGAAAAGCAGGCTGCCCATGACGGGTACGTGTGGGGTGAACCAAATCTTCATTGAATTGGATTTTTCCATTCGAAGGGGATCGTACAAGGTCGGCAGTACCCCCTGTGAATACTCCGCCAGTATGAAAAGTTCTTAATGTTAGTTGAGTCCCTGGCTCCCCAATTGATTGACCTGCAATAATACCTACGGCTTCCCCCAATTCGACCAGATCGCCATGAGTGGGACTCCGACCATAACATAATTGACAGATCCAAGATGTGCTCCGGCAAGTAAAGGGGGTTCTAATATATATTGGTTGTGCTCGAAATGGTTGTGCTCGAAAGGCAGTTATGAATCGATTGACTAATCCAATTCCAATATCTTGATTTCGAGCGGCAATGCATCGTGAACCAATATATATATCGTCTGCTAATACACGACCAATTAGTGTTTGGACAAAAAGTTTTTCCGTCATCCCATTTTGAGGACTCAAAGAAATACCTTGGATAGTACCACAATCTCTTCTACGCACAATAATATGTTGAACTACTTCAACAAGTCTACGTGTAAGATATCCAGCATCCGCTGTTCGTACAGCAGTATCTACAACCCCTTTGCGGGCTCCGTAGCAGGAAATTATATATTCTGTCAAAGAAAGTCCCTCGCGTAAATTGCTTTGAATAGGTAAATCAATCATTTGTCCTTGAGGATCCGCCATTAATCCTCTCATACCTACTAATTGGTGTACCTGAGATGCATTTCCTCTGGCTCCTGAAAAAGACATTAGATAGACTGGATTAGAAGGATCCGTTATCCGAAAATTCGAATTCATTTCTTGTTTCAAATATTCACTTGTAGCATACCATATCTCAACGGATTGGCGTAATTTTTCTACCGCGTGTACAGCCCCATAATAATAGTGTTTCTCCAAAAGAAAACTCTGTTGTTCCGCGTCTTGCACTAACCATCCCTTAGATGGTATTGTTAAAAGATCCTCGATTCCTAATGAAATCGATGTAGTAGTGGCTTGATGAAAGCCCAGAGTCTTTATTTGATCCAGTATATGGGATGTATATCCCATTCCGAAATGATCTATTAATCTGCTAATAAGTCGTTTCATAGCAGTTCCGTCTATCTCTTTATTATGAAAGACCAGATTGGCCCGTTCCGCCATACATAAGTACCCCCTTTTTCGGCTGAGTAGGATTCGACAATTGCTGAGTAGGATTCGACAATGGGCCTGAGTCAGTGATTCGAAAATTTAATTAACTTCCTTTCCTTAATCTCAATCTGGATTCGCGCGGCAAAAATGATGATACTAGCGAAATCGGAATGCCCCCCGAAAGGGAGGGGCATCGCCGAATCTAACTTCCTTGTTTAGATAGTGTATGAATAGGCCTGACTAAATCCTTGTATGGCTTCCTCTATTTCTCTATAAAAAGAAATATGACCAAGAGTGCTTCGAATGTATATAGAACGGATTTCTTTTTTTCTATTTCCCACTATTAGATAGTGGGCATAAATCTCATGATAAGTCCCCAAAGATTCATATTGAACTTCAATCGGAACTTCTCTTGACCCAATGACGCGTTGATCTAGTTTCCATCGGAGCCACAAGGGACTGTCTAAACTGATTCGTTTCTGTCTATAAGCTCCCAGTGCATCATAGGAATTAGAAAAATGGGGTTCTTTATCTTTTGTATACTTATAATTATTATTATTGTAATTTACTTTTTGATTTGGATAGTTTGCGCAACTATTATATCTATTTGCACAAATACCCCGACGGTTTCCAATCGTTAATACATAAAGTCCGATAAGCATGTCTTGGGTCGGTACGCAAATAGGATCCCCAATAGCGGGAGATAGGAGATTCATATGAGAAAACATAAGTAAACGGGCTTCCGCCTGAGCTTCCAAGGATAAAGGTAGATGAACAGCCATTTGATCCCCATCAAAGTCCGCATTGAAACCCTTACACACTAATGGGTGTAAACAAATAGTACGCCCCTCCACTAAAGTAGGTTGGAAGGCCTGTATGCCTAATCTATGCAGGGTAGGTGCTCTATTCAACAGTACAGGATGTCCCCGCATAACTTCTTGAAGTATTTCCCATACAATGGGTTCCTTTTCCCAAATTTTCCTTTTAGCAATCCTGACATTAGAAGTAGCGCGTTTCGTGATTAAATCGCGAATTACAAATAGCTGAAAAAGCTTTATTGCTATCTCTAGAGGTAATCCACATTGATGTAATGAAAGCGAAGGACCCACAACAATGACAGAACGCCCCGAGTAATCGACCCGTTTTCCAAGCAGAGTCTCGCGAAACCTTCCCTCTTTACCTTCAATTACATCTGAAAGTGATTTGTATACTTTATTGTGACCATCCCTCGTTGGTTGCCCGCGGGACCCACTATCAAGAAGTGTATCCACGGCTTCTTGTACCAATTTTTCCTGGCACATTACTAAATCTGCTGGCGCTAATTCACTTCTTTTTAATAGATAGGCAAGGTTGTTGTTCCGACGAATAACTCTCTTATAAAGTTCATTAATATCCGAAGTCACTACTTTATCCCCAGACCTATAAACAATGGGTCTCAATTCGGGAGGAAGAACTGGTAATAAGCACAAAACCATCCATTCTGGTTCTACATTTGTTTGAATAAAATGTTTCGCCAATTGCATGCGTCTAATCAAAAAAACTTTTCTTATTCGTCTTTTTCTATCTTCCCATTCATCTCCACTATACCCCTCGTCTTCTAATTCCTTCCATTCGACCAAGGAATTCTCTATAATAATTCGCAAATCCAAATCTGCTAATTGTTCTCTAATAGCACCTGCTCCTGTCGCAATTTCCCGATTTCGAAATGTTGCAAAGCCTGGGGTAGAAAAAAAGGGAGAAATGCTGTGGTTACAGGATGCAATTTCATCTTCGAATAAACCTCGTAATCGTAAGAAAGTAGGTTTTTTAGCGCTGGGCCTAGCAAAAGAGAAATCGCCGTATACTAGGCCCTCCAATTTCTTAAGGGGTTTATCTAAAAGGTTCGCGATATAACTAGGAAGACCTTTCAAATACCACACATGAGTCGCGGGACATGCGAGTTTGATGTATCCCATTTGATATCTTCGTATCCGAGAATCAACAAATTCTACCCCGCATTTTTGGCAAAATCTTTCCTCTTCGTTTTCAGCTCCGCTCGCTCGAGAATTTCCACAAGCACAAATTCCGCTTTTTATGGGTCCAAAGATTCTTTCGCAAAACAATCCATCTTTTTCTGGTTTATCGGTTTTATAATGAAAAGTAGAGGGCCTTGTGACTTCGCCAACGACTTCCCCATTAGGTAGGTTTTTGTTAGCCCAAGCCTTTATTTGTTGAGGGGAAACGAGTCCAATTTGAAGTTGTTGATGTTTATATTGGTCAATCATAAATAAGAAAAGAATTTATATTTATTCCGATCAAACTTCCTCCCTATTAACCTGGAAGTTCTTCTCAGATACAAGGAAATGATTCAGTTCTAGAGCCAAAGATCGTAGTTCTCGAACGAGCACTCGAAAAGATTCTGGAGGATACTCGTGATTAGGTACTCTTTTTCCCCAGATCGTAGCATTAAGTATTTCTTGGCGAGCTATAAGATGATCAGATTTATAAGTAAGTATCTCTTGTAAAATATGAGCAACACCAAATCCTTCTAAAGCCCAAACTTCCATTTCTCCTACTCGTTGTCCCCCTTGCTTGGCTCTTCCTCTAACGGGTTGTTGTGTAACAAGTGAGTAGGGCCCAGTAGAACGTCCATGGATTTTCTCATCAACTTGATGAATTAATTTTAAGATATAGGACTTCCCCATTAGAACAGGTTGTTCGAAGGGGTCTCCTGTTCTTCCATCAAATATTCTGCTTTTTCCCGGGTACTCGGGTTCAAATACCCATGGATTTTTTGTTTGTTTACTGGCTTCATATAATTCTGAAAACACAAGTTTTCTTGAAGCCTCTTGCTCATATCTCTCATCAAAGGGTGCTATTCTATAATGTTTCTTTAGCAGATCCCCGGCTAATCCGAGCGAGCTTTCAAATATTTGTCCCACATTCATTCGTGAGGGTACTCCTAAGGGATTGAAGACCATATCAACAGGTGTTCCATCTTGCAAATAGGGCATATCTTGCCTGGGCAAAATTTTGGAAATGATCCCCTTATTCCCGTGTCTTCCGGCTACTTTATCCCCAACTTTGATTTCGCGTTTCTGTAAAATATATACACGAACCATTATGTCTAGGGGGTCCCTCTGGATCCATTTCACATCGATAACGCGCCCTCTTCCACCTATAGGTAGTTTGAGAGAAGTTTCTTTTGAAGTGGATACCTCAAGGCCAAATATGGCCCGTAATAACCCAGCTTCCGCGATATACGACGATTCGCTCGCTATCTGAGGCGTTAATTTACCTACTAAAATATCGCCAGTTTCTACCCAGGATCCCAACCTAACAACTCCATTTCTGTCCAAATTGCGGAGTAAATGTTCTTCTAGATGTGGTATTTCTTTAGTAATTTTTTCAGCGGAGCCTTGGCTTGTCGTATCCGTCTGAATTTCATATTTTCGGATGTGAAAAGAAGTATAAATATCCTCATATACCAAACGTTCGCTAATTAGTACTGCGTCTTCAAAATTGTAACCTTCCCATGGCATATAAGCTACTAATACGTTTTTTCCTAAAGCAAGTTCCCCACCAACTGTAGCAGCTCCCTCCGCTAAAATTTGTCCTTTTTTAATGGATTTACCCCGCAGAACCCGAGGTTTTTGGTGCATACAAGTATTTTTGTTAGAGCGCCGATGGGTAACTAAAGGAATACTTATAGTCTTCCCACTACTTGATAAAAGGATCTTGTGACTATCAGTAGAAATGATCTTTCCCTCGCGTTCGGCTATAACGGAAACCCTCGAATCTAGAGCTGTTTGGCGTTCCAATCCAGTTCCAACAATGCACTTCTCGGACCGAGAAAGCGGAACTGCTTGGCGCTGCATATTAGAACTCATTAAAGCCCGATTCGCATCATTATGCTCAATAAAAGGAATGAGAGAACCTCCAATAGAAAAATATTGGAAAGGAAAAATACTTCTAACATGAATCTGTTCCCATGCAATAGTCAGGAATTCTTGACGGTATCTAGCTGGAACAACCTGTTCTTCCTGAATACCCTGATTCAAGGACAAAGAATTTCCTGCTGCTATCATATAATATTCATCTCTATTTGGTGATAAATAAACCACCTGTCTCTCTTTTTTTTCTTTTGCTTTCTCAGATATTTCATAAAAGGGACTCTCTATGGACCCCCACCAGTGGTCAATTCTCGCATGAATAGCTAAGGATCCAGTAAGTCCAACATTGATTCCTTCGGACGTGTCAATTGGACAAATACGCCCATAGTGACTCGGATGAATATCTCGGCTCCGAAAACTTGCAGTTCTCCCCGTCAATCCTCCAGGACCCAAACAACTCACTTTTCGCCCATGAACAGTTTGTGTCAATGGATTGGTTTGATCAAAAACTTGAGATAAGGGGTATGTGCCAAAAAAGGTCTCATAAGTAGTTATTAATAAAATCGAAGTTGAAGTTGGAGTTACCAAAGTTTGTGGAGTCGGTTTCGATTGACGTATGAATACTCTACGGATAGTTTTTTGAACCGCATGTTGTAAACGACCAAGAGCCAGTCCGAATTGATCTTGTAACAGATCCGCAACCGAACGAATACGTTTATTTTTCAAGTGATTCATATCGTCATCGTCAAGTATACCCGTTCCAAATTTCATTCCAATCAAATGATCCGTAGCGGCCAATACATCTCGTGGTAACAAGAATGTATTGTTCTGAGGTATATCAAGATTCAGTCTCCGATTCATATTTCGTCGACCAATCCTTCCTAATTCACATTTTTGTTGAAAAAATTTCTTTTGTAATTCCTCACATAAGGACTCCGAAAATACCAGGTCCCCACCTACACAAGCAAATTGTTGATAAAACTCCAAAATAGCTTTTTCTTTTGACTCAATCCTCTTCTTCTCCTTAGCATTCGGGAAAGATAAGAAAATTTCAGGGTAGGAAACATTATCTAGAATTTCTTTTAGATTCGAACCCATAGCTGATGATAGAACTAGAATAGATATCTTTTGTTTTCTACTCACGCGAGCCCATATCCTTTCTTTTTTATCAATTGCTAATTCCGATCTTCCTCCCCAATCTGATATTATAGTCCCAGTGTAGATAGAAATTCCCTTATGGTCTAATTCCGAGCGGTAGTAAATACCAGGACTTAGCAATATTTGATTGATCACAATTCGGTATATTCCATTTATTATAAAGGTTCCTAAGGAATTCATTATAGGAATGTTTCCAATAGAAATGGTTTGCTTTTGCACATCGAAACCAAAAATTAATCTCGCAGATACATATAATTCGGAAGAATAGGTGAGTGATTCATACACAGCATCCCTTTCTTTTATCGAGGGTTCTAGCAATTGATATCCTTTCGCAAATAATTGAAATGCAATTTCGTGATCTGGATCTTTAATTGTTGGAAACTTCTCAAGTTCTTCTGCCAAGCCTTGATTAATGAACCTACAAAATCCCTCGAATTGGATCTGACTAAATCCGGGTATTGTGGACATTCCCTCATTTCCATTCCGGAGCATCTTAATCTTAAGTTTCCTGTTTATCGAAGAAAAATTCCATTATCAGCTCACTCTTCATCAATCCCTATGGATCGATCTAGCAATTATGGAATCCATATTCTGTTTACTGAATCACATGAAATTCTAGGGAACTCCACATACATATTTCATATATGTATTTCATACATATGAATAGAGACAATTTCGACGAAAGTTCGAATTTGCCAGGGGTACAAATCGAATGAAAATGAATTGATAAAACATTCCTAGAAAAAAATTCTGCCACTTACACTTTATGATACTAATCAGATTGGATGGCAAAGATTTCTCATTTTATCTCCTTTCTATGAATGGGATAAAGCCATAATATAATAATTTATAAGCACTAGAAAATTTGACTTTAGTTCGATTTAGAATAGCACGCTTAGTTTAATTTCAAAAAAGAATAAGAATTTGAGGGTTCTTTTTTGTTTCGTAGTAGTAGAATTGCTAGAAAATATAGGATTTCATTGTAGAATCCTAAAATAAAGTAAGTCCTTTTTTTAAGTACATGCCAATCTAGTTATCCACCTCTCCACATATCCCTGCTTTTATCGTAATTTCACTTGGGTGGGCCAAGATGGTCAGGTCATACTCTATATCAGACCAAATTTCTTTTTTTTATTCAAGATATTTAATGCAATGAAAAATTAAAGCACGATTCCCCATAGAGATATGTACATAAGGGGGATCCATGGATAATAATGCTGTTATGGATAATAATGCTGTTCGGACCTGTAGTTTACCTATACACGGATTAGGCATAAATCCATTCTATTTTATTATGCCATTAAAAGGAAGGGGGGAGAGAATACCGATTTAAGAGTCGTTCACTACTGCAATTCAAAAAAAAAAATAGAATTCTAGTTAATGGTTCCAATTTGTTCTGAATTTTGCAGCCTGTGACTGGAAATCCACTTTTTCTCTTTTTTCATCTCAATAGAAAGAAAAGGGAAGTTTTCTAGTGTTAGCAATGTTTGTTTTAAGATAGAATCCATCGAGGAGAATAATCGAAACTGGATTCAAAAAAAGCAGGAATAGATTTTTTGAAAAAGATTGGAAAAAAGTAAGTAGAATTAGATTCAAGATAAAAGAAAGGAGGTTTTAGTAAGAAAACCTGGATGAATACTTGCTCTTTTCTCTATTTTAGATCGGATTTTTTGGCGGCATGGCCAAGCGGTAAGGCAGGGGACTGCAAATCCTTTATCCCCAGTTCAAATCTGGGTGCCGCCTGATCAATAAAATACTTAGGCTTATAGTACTGATCGAACTCAACAAATTCGTACCCTGCATAAGTTGGGGCAAGAGAGTAACTAGGCCTGGCGATACTGGATTTTGAGAATCCATAGTTCTATCCTCAAACTAGGGTTTGTTTTGTCGGTAGTGGCCCAAACGGCTACCAATAAGGATGAGGTTGCGTTTCCTTATTCTTTTATTAATTTTAATTGATTCGATTCGAGAATTAAAAATTACAAGGCTAAGATGTCAGAAATCTTGATATCCAAAGGGCCCCTAAGGGGCATTCTTTTTTTTTTCAATCTAAGATTGAAGAAGGGACTCCACGAAGGAATATCAAGACTTCCTAATTATCATACATTTTATTTATCATACATCTTATGCTACCTACATACACTAAAGTAAGGGCTACTGATTCTGTCGAGAATCAGATTGAATAGGCTGATCAAAAATCAATTTCGGAGTTGTGGATAAAGTCTCCTCATTCTTTCATAGAATGATAGAAGGGCTGTAGGGTTTAGGTTAAAAATAAACATAGGCAAGGTAGGTATCCAATAAATATTTATCTATCCTAATTTTATGGTATATTCTGACGTCCTTTGCTTATAAAAAAAGGGTAACAAAAGGAAGAAAAAATCTTCCTATTCCCGCGTCTTCTATTCAGGACATCATCCCCGTACTCTTTTTTAAGGAAAAGGGCTATGTATCGTATTTATACTTAATGCTCTCCAATTCTACCAGAAATCCTATAAGAATTTGTTAGGAGTAAATTCCTTGAACTGATTCATCCATAGCGTTAGGGCAGAATCCCTTTTTGACTCTGTACCCTTGATTCCACTATGATTATTGATCAATAGTAGAATAATTCCTTCATAGAAATAGGAGACATAATTTACATGGATATAGTAAGTCTCGCTTGGGCTGCTTTAATGGTAGTCTTTACATTTTCTCTTTCACTAGTAGTATGGGGGAGGAGTGGACTCTAGGGATACTACTAATTGATTGAGTAGTCGAATTGTTGTATCAACTTTTTTCTTTAATTGATCGTTTTGCATTAATCATTTTGCCAAACTTTATTCTTTCTCTCTTTCTTTAGTTTTGTTTCACTCCTGTACCTGTAAGAAACTCTTGTAAGAAAGAGTCGTTCTATTCTACTATATAGAAATAGAAAGAGCGATTACAGCAATTCAAAATTTCTACTAGAAGTGACGAATGGTTAAAAAAGTTCTATACATAAGAAAATTAGACTTTCTTCCACGGAGCTATTCACAACATATCGCACACTTTCCATTTGTTTTATATTCTTTTCTTATTCTTAGAATAATTTTTATGCTCTTTTGAAGCATCTCGCCGCATGTTTAAGCATGAAAGATTCGCTGGTTTTTTCCTTTTACTTTTTTCTTTTACTTTTTACTATAGTCTATTCTCATATTATTTTTCTCTCCCTCCATGGATTCTTTCGTGAAGAATTGTCTTCGATTTTTTTATTTTGACTTGATTGAAATTAAGTGGATGCAGTGAAAAAAGAAATTGAATTAGACTACTATTTCAATCTACTAATCTATTCTATGTAGATTCAAGATAATATAATAGAAAGACTCTAAAGTGTCGTAGAAAAAACTATATGTAGTTCTTTCTACCACACTTTATGATTCCAACCAGATCCTTTCATTTAAGACTTGGATTTTTATTTTATTTAATCCCTTTTTCATTTCTTCAATGATTAATTGGAATTCCAATTAATCATTTTGGCTGACTGTTTTTACATAAATAATAAGTAAAAAGGCAGTAGGAACTAGAATAAACAGTGCAGTAGCAATAAATGCGAGAATATTGACTTCCATAACCTCTTTATTTTTTTCACAATAACTCGGGATGTAATCCCATGGAGAGGAAAAAGGGGTATCCTGTAAATTCAAGGGGAGGACTTGCATTCTGATAATACTGAATCAATTCAATATTATGAATATCGGATCTATCAAATCAATTCATGGTTGAGAGTGGAATAGTATAACATAGGAAGATCCACTTTTTCTTTTCTATATCTATAACCCACGATCTTTCTTATCTTATCCAATTTCCCTTCCTTTTTCTTATAGTTATACATACAATTATGTATGTATGTATTATATGACCGACTTTCTATGGGTCACATAGACATCCAAATAAGCAGTAGAAGTAGAAGTGAGATGGAGAAACGAGGGCTTAAATAAAAAAAAATCGAATATTTTAATTAATTTAGGAAAAAGGGCGTTTGCTTTGCTTGGTTTTTCTTTTATTTTATTAAGTTACTATCAATATCCACTTTTGGGGTCTAAAGATGAGAACAGATCCATAAAATAAGGAGTCCGCAAATGGAATGAAAATGAGATAGATTCTTTCCAATTAGTCATTGAACATACACAAACAAAGTTGGAACTACAAAATGGAGGGGGCCTGGTTTAATCCAAAAAGTAAAGTACTAATTATATTCAATTAAATTCACTGTCTATGTCTAAGAAAAAACGAATACGATTTATGTATGGATTTCGGTAAAATACCGGTACTCTATTCCATAAGAGTCGAATAGGAAGTTAAGATGAGGATGGTATCATCATAAGGATAGAGTAATATCCTAAATTATACTAATCCAAGTATGATATGTATGTCTTTCCTTATCAACCGGGAGTAGTGAAAAAAAAAAATTCCTATAGGCCTCCCCTCCCTCTTTAATGAGAAATGCGAAATAAAAAAAGTGAAATAAGGGTGCCCCATAGGTATTTGATCTTCTCTCCTGCCCCCCCTTTTTCATGGAAAAAGGAAAGATGAATTTCTCCATTCATTGAACCCTAGTTCGGGACTGACGGGGCTCGAACCCGCAGCTTCCGCCTTGACAGGGCGGTGCTCTGACCAATTGAACTACAATCCCCGCGGGGTGTATGGCATACCTATTCTTAAATAGAACCATAAGAAGATTCGATTCGCCTGTCGTACTCTAAGAAATAGACGAATCATATACTACATACCCACATATCATATGTGGGTATAGTGAGAGTGACATAACTAGTATGTCGCGATTTTTTATCGCTAAAAATGGATGATAATCCACCTTTCATTTCAATAAGAAAAACTCTTTTGTTTGTAAAAAAGGAATGAGAGAGATATGGATTAGAAAGAAATTTCCCCCTTTCGCTTTATCCTTTATTTCTATGGATCAGACATTTTATTTTATGGAAGAAAAACAAATGGATTTAGTTCATATTCACGAAGCCCTAGATTTTTGGGCCGAGCTGGATTTGAACCAGCGTAGACATATCGTCAACGAATTTACAGTCCGTCCCCATTAACCGCTCGGGCATCGACCCAGGAAGAATTTATTCTAGGGTTTTTTAGAATCTATGATTAACCTCCTTTCATAATACTCCCTACCCCCAGGGGAAGTCGAATCCCCGCTGCCTCCTTGAAAGAGAGATGTCCTGAACCACTAGACGATAGGGGCATCACTTCACTAGACGATAGGGCCATATACAACCGCTCGTCATTATACTATAATGATAGTATGAGCAGTTTTTTGGAATTGTCAATATACTCGAAGAGTATAACTAGATCCAAAGCAAAGAGTCTTTCCTACTTTTCTGTTATGCTTTCATAGGATTTTTTTTAGTTGATGGTTAGGTTAATTCACGGATCATTCCCTACTTTTTAGGGAAATTCATTTAAAGGGTATAGAATAAGAATAGATTAATAAAAGGGATTCTAGATTAGTTCAGTACAGGTAGTGATTTGATTGATCTAACAGGAAAAAGAGTCCAATTTGATTTCTTTTTTGTAATTTCCACCCCGTGCTTCGTTTAGCGTTCAGACCAAAAATGCATGCATCCCACACTAAGTCATAAAATTCAAGAAAAAATAGAGAAATTTTCAAAAACAAAGAAAAAAAAGTGAATAAATAATAAATTTAGTAGAAAAGTACTTTATCGGATTCGAACCGATGACTTACGTCTTACCATGGCATTACTCTACCACCAAATAAAAAGCCCTTTATCGGATTTGAACCGATGACTTATGCCTTACCATGGCATTACTCTACCACTGAGTTAAAAGGGCTTTTTATTCAATTCAAAAATTAGCCACTTTGATTTCTCATTATGAGTCTACTGCATAATGTACATAATATATGTATATATAGAGATATATGTAGAGATTATATATGTATATATCGAGATATAGAAGTTTATTCATGGCGAGGTTCAAAATCTTGAGAGTTCAAAATCTTGAGAAAATCAAGAAAAATAAGAAAATCTTTCATATTCTCTCTTATCACTTGCACAAAGTAGAGGTTTTTTTCTTTTTTTATATAAAAAAATACATATATTTTTATATAAAAAAATACATATAATAAAATACGTGAAGAGAGAGTTGACACAATAAAAAATTATTATTAGTATCCGATATACTTGAAGAGGGTAAGTTCATAGGTATGTAAACATGATCTCGGACGACTCACCAAACCAAAGCCCAGAAGTTCTATTTTTTAGAAGAGGAGAACAAATATGTATCAATTGTTGAATCGGATACAACAATGGGCAAAAAAAAAAAGGCCAAAGGGGCAATAAGAGCTGCTGTTAAAAAAACGGTAGACTTTGTTTTTTTTTATCTTTAGGCTATTGACTTTTCACGTGCTCAGAACGTTCTGCAGAATTAGGGACTTTTTTCTTCTATTGGCTGATCTTATGATGAGAACTTTCTCCATTTATGTTTTATTTCTTCTAATTCTAATTGGGTAGGGTATAAAGGAATTCGCGCTCTTCATATACCCATATGGTTGGGTATTAATTTTCAGTGATATACTTCTTGTCTGTTTTGGTGAGAAATTGAAACTATTTTTAACAGGCATCTCTTAGAAAAACCTTCGAGTTCAAAACTTTTCAATTTTTCTTAAAAAGTTTTGGACGGATTTGTTGAAGCGATTTTTAACAGGTACCCCTTCCAAGGAAGGGGGGTACTTGAATATTCTCAAGGGATTCTGGTTGGTGCATTTTGAACAAACTATGTTGGAGTTTTAGCAACAATTTGCTTGTAAAAAGTGGGCAGTCGAATTTATACTGCAGAGTATAAAAATTATTCTACTGCCTGCCCAACAAAAAATAATAAACCATACCCTACATACCTAACTCCTCCTGGCTATGGGTTTTCTGTTTCCGAAGATTAGGAAAAAAGGAGGATTCTGGAACCCTAAAGGTTCGATGGTATATGGATATGGAAAATATAAGATTCCCGATCCTAGCGGGAAAAGGAAGGGAACAGATACCCAATATGATTCTTGGGAGGAACATTTGGTAATGGTCTTGGTCCTCTATGCTCTTTTTTATGTGTTCTTAGTTCTATTCATCTTCTTTGATTCTTTTAAACAAGAATCTAATAAACTAGAATTGAGTGGAAAAGAGGAGAAGAAATTGGTAAATGGAGAGGATCGACTAACCAGAGACATTTAGGATCTTCTTTACATCAGGTAAATCCGTCGGGTCCTGTCCGCTTCTCCGTTTAAGTTACGACTCTTTGTTTCTTGCTTCTCTCAAGCCATAGGGAAAGTCTATGATGAATTTTAAAAATGCATCTCACTCTTTCTCTAGGGCTCGGACTTCATGATAAGTGGGGGAAGAAAGAAAACATCTTCCCCAATTTCTTTGTTCAGAATTGAACAAAAAAGAAAAGGAAGAAAGGGATTTATGGGGGCAGTGCTGCTCCCTATATCTCCTAGTGTATATTGTAGGAATAATCAAACTATTCCTTAGAGCAGTCTGGCACACTTACGTCCTCGCAAAACAAATAATGATCATTGTAGTCGTAACCGTAGAATACGAACCTAATCGAAATGCATACATTTGTCTCATACACTATGGGGATGGTGAGAAGAGATATATTTTACATCCCAGAGGGGCTATCTAAACCCTAAAGCTAAAGTAAAGGCCCGCGATCGAAGTACCAACAGCTCACTGTCATGAACCTTCTCCATTTGATTCAATAAGGGGGAATTAGCCTCCTTCTCGAATGGCTACCCTTGACAAAGGGTAGCGTTGGTATCATAATCTACATGTAGCGGGTATAGTTTAGTGGTAAAAGTGTGATTCGTTCTATTAATAACTGAATTTGAAATGATATACTTAAGGCGTCCTTAAGTTTTTTATATTCCGATGAAAACTTTAGTTCTTATAAAGGATTTAATCCTTTTCCTCTCAATAGCATATTGAGGAAGAATATACATTCTCGCGATTTGTACCCAAAAACTAATTGAAATTGCATCCAAAATACAAATTGGATTATGAGTACAGAGTCGCGAAGCATAATTTTGCATTGGATTAAGTATTCCAATTTTTAAAATATGAGTAAAGGATCTATGGATGAAGATACAAAAAAGTTTATTTCCAATCGTAACTAAATCTTCTTTTGTTAAAAAAGGAAATGGAAGCCAAATAGCTAAAAAACGGTAGTTTTGGTTTACTAGAACCATCAGCATATTGTTTCAGCTCGGTGGAAACCTAATTCTTTTCCTCAGGATCTCTTGAATGAAATTAGGGAACGAAGTAAGTAGATTAGATAGATTTAGTAGAATTTCTATCTCCTACTCTATAGGGATCGTCTAGAAAGCGGAGAGCTTTGGTTCCATTCAGATAGAAAAGCTGACATAGATGTTAAGTGGTGAGAATATCCATAAAGGAGCCGAATGAAATCAAAATTTCATGTTCGGTTTTGAATTAGAGACGTTAAAACTAATCAACCAACGTCGACTATAACCCCTAGCCTTCCAAGCTAACGATGCGGGTTCGATTCCCGCTACCCGCTCCATTCTGTATAAAAGGACTATTCTATTTGTCTAGACATGGTAGAGTCCTGTATTCAACCTTTTTCGTCCACCAGTTTCCGTCCCTCCAGAGCGGAGTAGAGCAGTTTGGTAGCTCACGAGGCTCATAACCTTGAGGTCACGGGTTCGATTCCCGTCTCCGCACTTAGCAGTCTGTATAAAAGGACTATTCTATTTGTATAGAGTAGAGGGCTGGGCGGTATCCAACCCTTTTTTATTCATTAGTTCCCGGCCCTAAAGGGCCAAATGGAGCAGTTTGCGAAGTCACTTGCCCCTACAAGAAGAACTCTCAAGGCTCCTTCCTACCCTGCAGAAAAGAAAAAAGAAATGAAAGAAAGGCACAGTCTACCTCCCTTCCCTTTAAAAGGAGTTTGCCAGTTGTTTGTCTCGGTGAATCCCCAATTTAGGGAGCCCTGTTGGCGAGTTCGATTCCCGCCTCCGGAGCCCCTTTTTTTGAGTGGGGTGCAAAAGAAGGGTAAGATAGTAAGGGATACGGTACTAGACTAACACCTACTTAATTTAATATAAGTAGTTAAGTAGTCAACTAGACTAAATTTTTTATCATAGTACCTTACTAAATTAAGCTGGCGAGCGGCGGGAATCGAACCCGTATCTTCTCCTTGGCAAGGAGATGTTTTACCATTGAACTACGCTCGCTACGGGATATATTTTATAGGGTATATCCGCCTGGGTCGACCGTCTATGTCTGGGTCGACCGTTTCATTTTCTATTATATTAGAGTTTTCTTTTTTTTAATTGTCTGTCAATCAATATTCTAATGGCAATGGAATTTCATAATAATGAAAGAGAAGAGGTAGCAATTCGGAACGCAAATTGCATTTTAATGCGTCTCACAATTCCAATTTTTTCGAAGAAATGGCCTTTTTATTTATTTTGTATCGGGCTACTAAATACTAAACAAATTTAAGAAATGAGAGAATTCAGAATAGCTACCAGAAAGACTAGTCCAATCCATAATGATGTACCGGAAAATACAACGTTTTTATTATTTGACCAACCATCAGGAGAAGCAAATACAAGGGGTACACTAATTACTAACACTGAGGAAGTCGC